CAAGTAACAAACCACGGGGTGTAGGTAACCCATAATTTGATGCTTGAATACCAAAGGCTGTTTTACGCTTCTTTAACCAATTTTTTAAATTATCGACCCCACCTATTTTAGAAATCGTTTCATTTGCAGACCAATATTCTAAGATTTCTGTCTGACTAATAATTTGTTTTTTTTCGTTTAATAAAAGATTTATACTATTTTCATCAATTGTTTTATACGTTGCTATAATTTTAGATAAAACACGTCTAATACGCTCTAATGATAAACCCTGGCATGCTCTTGTTAAACTTTCTAAAATTTGAGGTTCAATTTCAATATTTAAGGACTCAATTAAACGCTTTAGCTCATAATTAATTTCGCTTTCGATAGGTAATTGGAACTGTAAAACTGTAATTAAATCATATAACTCTTTTGGAATATTTAAATCTGGACCAATAATAATAATTGTTTTTGGCTGAAGTTTTAAAATTCGACTTATATTTTTTAGTTTTCTTGAAATGGAAACATCCGTTAAAAATCGATTAAAATCTTTCAATAAAAATAAAGCAGGTGTTTGAGCGGTCAATCTTTCAACAAGCTCAAGTGCTTGAACAGGATTTCGCTTTGCAAACCCTTCATTGTTGGGATTATTTGTATACCCATCAATAAAATCCCAACTATAAATACTTCTATTTAAACTTGTTTTAATATATTTACGAATAATATACTCGACACGATCTTCTTCAATTGTATTAATATAAATTATAGGATACCTAGCTTTTAATAAAAGCGTTAATTCATCAGTAAATTTCATAAAATTATTCTATCAAAATTCTATTTCATAAATTACTATTATATTAATTTTATATAAAAAATTGTTTATTATTAGAGTAACCAAAACTGGTTAACCCTAATAAATTCTTTAATTAACGTGGGATTGCTAGTTTTTTACGACCTTTTTTTCTACGATTTCGTATTATTTTTCTTCCTTGAGCAGTTGCCATACGAGCACGGAATCCGGATACTTTTAAAACAGATGAACGAGTTTTATTTGATAGAGTGCGTTTTGTCATAAATATATTTATTTATTTTATTTTTAATACCAATGAATTAATCCTTTATAAAATAAAGGAATGTAAAAAATCACGAATTAATAAATGTCTTATTGTTATATTACGGTTTTGGAATAAATTATAGGCTTCTTCTTTAAACTCAAATAGTGGGTTTCGTTGACCATAACTTCTCCAACCTACAGCATCACGTAATAATGCAATTTTTTGTAAATGTTCTTTCCAGGCAATATCTGTATAGTATAGAATAATTGTTCGTTCAAAAGATCGAATTAAACCAGTTTGACAAATTTCAAATTCTAAGACTTTTGCTTCATACGATAACCAAAATTCTTGGAATAGATAAGTTTTTAATTCAAATGAGTCTAAAGTGTTTAAATCATAGTTTAAACTTACTAATCTTGTTTTAAACAGTTCTTCAATTAACGAGCTATTTTTATTAAATTTTGGATCTTTTAATAAACTTATAATATCTTTAATTACTTGTTCACCATAAGCTAAAATTGTTTCACGAAGAGATTGACTTTCTAAAAGTTTTCTTCGTTCATAATAAACAATATTACGTTGTTTATTTAGAATATCATCATAATCAAATAAATATTTTCGCCCATCATAATCTCTTTCTTCAACTCGTTTTTGAGCGGCATCTAAACTTTTAGTTAATAAATTTGATTCTAAAGGTAAATCATCTAAAAGTTGATTTTGCATAAAACCTTGAAGTTTTGAACTTCCAAAATTTCTAAATAAAGAATCTTCTAAACTTAAAAAGAATCTTGAAGTTCCAGGATCACCTTGACGACCACACCTTCCCCGTAATTGATTATCAATTCGACGAGAGTTATTACGTTCAGTACCAATAATATAAAGCCCACCTAAATTTTTAACAATTTTATTGTCAATTGTTTGATTTTTTTTCTCAAATTTTGCTAATTCATTAAGTAAAAATTTAATTGAACATTGGTAAGGTATTTTAGGAATTCGAATTTGATCAATTTCATTTAAAAATTTTAAAATTCCTGTTGAGGACAAACTTAAAAACTTCGAATCATTGAGCAAAGAATTTAAAACACTTAAAAATTTTTGTGATGTGAAGTTAAGATCTTTTATTAAAGGGAAACTAGTATTTAATTTTCCTAATTTACTTTGGCTTTTATAAGAAACTAAAATATTATAAAGTTGTTTTCGAACTTTGAACGTAACATTTCCACCTAAAATGATATCTGTCCCACGGCCTGCCATATTCGTTGCGATTGTAATGCTCCCAATTTCACCAGCTTGTGCAACAATTTCAGATTCTCGTTTTACATTTTCTGGTTTCGCGTTTAATAAACGATATGACAATTGGTATTCTTTCAACAAATCGCCTAACATTTCAGAATTTTCAACAGTAGTCGTTCCGATTAAAATAGGCTGTTTTGTTGTAGCTATCGCTTTACATTCTTTAGCAATAGCAGTCCATTTTATTAGACTATCTTTATAAACAAAATCAGGTAAATCTTGACGAAGGTTTGGACGGGCTGTAGGGATTTCCTCTACAGGTAAATTATAAATTTTCTCAAATTCTACCTCAGATGTCTTAGCTGTCCCAGTCATACCTGACAATTTAGGATATAATAAGAAAAAATTTTGATAGGTTATTGATGCTGCGGTTTCTGTATTTTGTCTAATTGGTACACCTTCTTTTGCTTCAACAGCTTGATGTAAACCTTCATTCCATCTTCTGTCAGGCATAATCCGGCCTGTAAATTCATCAACAATAACAATTTGATTATTTTGAACAATATAATGTACATTTCGGAAGAATAAAGCTGTTGCTTTAACAGCACTTAAAATATAAGGAATCCAAGGGTCATTAGGATTATATAAATCTTCAACTTGTAAAATTTTTTCAATTTGAGCTGTCCCTTGTTCCGTTAAGATAATGTTCCTATTCTTTTCATCAACCTTAAAATGAACATTAACTTCTAAATATTCTGCAACTTCAGCAGCGACAATATATTTATCAATACAAGTTTCCACAGCTTGTGAAATAATTAATGGAACTTGTGCTTCATCAATAAATATCGAGTCAACTTCATCAACAATACAATAATTAAACGGTGGTAAAACAACCTGATTTAAATTAGAAGCCATATTATCACGAAGATAATCAAAAGCTACTTCATTATTTGTTACATATGTAATATCCGCTCTGTAATTATCTTGCCGTTCTCGGAAGTTCATATCTTCTTGAATTAAGCCTGTGTCTAATCCCAAGAATCTATAAATTTGTCCCATTGAAATTTGGTCACGACTTGCTAAATAATCATTTACAGTAACAATATGAACACCTTTATCTGTTAAGGCGTTTAAATAAGCTGGTAAAGTCGCAACTAATGTTTTTCCTTCACCAGTTCGCATTTCACTAATTTTTCCACTATTTAAAACTAAGCCACCAATTAATTGGACATCAAAGTGACGAAGACCTAATGTTCGAAAGCTTGCCTCTCGTGTAATTGCAAATGATTCAGCAATTAATGCGTTTAAATCTTTTTCTTCTTTATATTGCTTCTTTAATTGAAAAGTTTTGTTTCTTAGTTCTGTATCAGTTAATGTTTTTAAATTGGTTTCAAGTGCATTAATTTGATTAATTACTGCTTGATATTGATTTGTAGCTGAATCTTTTATAAATGGATTTTTTAGCATTTTAGCATTTTGAAAAATTTATAAAGTTCTACGAAGTAATAATATTTACCCGTTTATGTTGAGCATCTTTATAATCAAATTTTACAGTTCCATCAACTAATGCAAATAAAGTAAAATCTTTACCATAGCCAACATTTGAACCTGGTTTAAATTTCATACCTCGTTGACGGATTAAAATATTACCAGCTTTTACTTTCTCGCCTCCAAATCTTTTAACACCTAAGCGCTTTGCGTTTGAATCACGACCATTTTTTGTACTACCTGCACCTTTTTTATGTGCCATATGTATATATGTCCTTGGTTATTAATTAATATTTATCTCTTCAATAAGAACACGTGTTAAATCTTGTCTGTGACCTTGTTTCTTACGGGTCTTCTTTTTAGGACGCATTTTATAAACAATAGTCTTACGGCCACGTAAATGTTCCAAAATTTTACCTTTGACTTTTACACTCTCTAAATACGGTTTGCCTATTAAAAGTTCCCCATCATTATTAACAAGTAAAACTCTATTTAAAGTAATTTCTTTCCCAAGTTCAGTTGGGATACGATTTAAATCGTAATATTTTCCTGTCTCAATCCAAAATTGTCTTCCACTAATTTCCACAATTGCGTATTTCATAATCTAGAAGATTTTCTGTTTTTATAGGATAATATTACAAAATCTAATTCTTTTACGTCAACTTAAATTAGAACTAGATAAAATTACAGGTTTTTAAGTAACCATAGCTCATTATAAAAAAAGTCAAAAGCTTTTGATCGATGTGAGTCTGTATTTGTAATAATAGATAATGTTCGAGTTATTTTAATATTCTCAATTGTAATAATTTCAACCGTTTTCAATTCAATTTCTTTTTCTATTGATGATGATGATACAAAAGCAGCCCCTAAGCCTAAACTTACTGCTGTTTTTATTGCTTCAATAGAATTTAGTTCCATAATTATATTAAATTGTTTAGTCTGAATATTATTTTGAATTAAAATATTATCGATAAATTTATGAATAGTAGAATTTGAATTTAATGTTATAAAATTTAAATGGTAAAGATCTTCTTTACTAATTTTTTTCTTTTTTTTTCTTGCAAATGGGTGTGACTTTGGGATTATTAAAATTAATTCATCTTCTACAAAATCTTCAATTTCTAGGTTTTTTTTCAAGCCCGTAGGTATATCCCCACCTACAATAGCAATATCAATAATTCGATCAGCAACTTTCTTTGCAATAATCCGTGTCGAATCAATATCAATATTTAAGTTAATTTGTGGGTAGCTCTGTGCGAACAAAGTTAAAACGCGTGGCATTAAATATGCACCGATCGTTTGACTAGCGCCAACTTTTAAATTTCCACGTTCTCCGTCTTTTAAATCATTCAAAGCACGACAACTTTCTTCACATAATGCTAATATACGTTCAGCATATTGAAGAAAAACAATCCCAGCTTCAGTTAAAAATATTTTATTACCAGTTCGGTTTAATAAAAGAATACCCAAACGATTTTCTAAAGTCTTAATTTGTTTACTTAAGGAAGGCTGTGATACAAATAAAATTTCAGCAGCTTGAGTAAAACTTTTTTCAGAAGCAATAGCTTTAAAAATACGTAATTGTTGTAAAGTAAATGGAAGAACCATATAACAAATATCCGAGAAGTTAAGTAAAGAAGTTTTAAATTGCGGATGGAGAGACTCGAACTCTCAAAACAAAAGTTACTAGGACCTAAATCTAGCGCGTCTACCAATTTCGCCACATCCGCTAATAATTTTATTGGTATGTATAATATCTATAGATAGTATAAAAGTTTTAAATACAAGTTAAGTTAAGATTAAAATTTTCTTAATATATGTTTGAATTTATACTAAGAAAATTTTAAATTTATTCATCTACATAAAGACGATATACAAAACTTGTAGTTTTACCGCGTAAAATTGATTTAGCTAAAGATAAAGATTTTTGTGCTGATTTAGCTGCTTTTCTTTTCCAATTAGCTTTACGACTATTCTTTTTTGATTTTGATGTCCGTTTTTTAGGTACAGCCATGATTCTTTTATATTTATTTCAAATAGTTTTTTAATTTAATTTTATTGTACAAAATACAATCTAATTTGTCTACATTTGTTCATATTCCATCTTAAAAATCAAATGATAAATTAGGTTTAAAAAAATTAAAAAAATTTAAAATTTTTAATTACAAGACTATTTATAATTTTTCTAGCCTTGTAATGATTTTTTAACGCGATAAACGTTGAAGTTGTTGAATTGCTAAACGACCAATATTAAATAAAGCCCATGATGCTGCAACTAATACAGGCGCAGCAATTACTAGTAAACGAGTATCCATAACTGATAGTCCTCTAGAAATGTTAAAAATTTAAGTACAGAAAATAATATTAATGACTAGTATTATACTTAATATTATATATAAAACTTAAAATATTTTTTAAGAATAATTTTTTTACATTGAGTAAAAAGTTCGCGACAAAAATTAAGATATAATTCTCCTATTGATGTTGTTATTTTCTAAAACTTTGGCATTGAACTATCTTCCCAGGAGGTCCCCCTCCAAGTATTGTCGTCGATTTATAACGTTTCACAACTGAGTTCGAGATGGATCAGTGTGGTTCCGCTCAGTACACTAAAAACACCAAAGCAAAAAATCTTTAAGATATGTTGTATATCTTAAAGATTATAAAAATTCAAGTCCTCGGTCTATTAGGACATCTCAGCACATACATTACTGTACTTACACTTAATGCCTATCAAACGGTTAGTCTTACCGTGACCTTACTCACTTACGTGATGAGAATACTTATCTTGAGGTGGGCTTCCCACTTAGATGCTTTCAGCGGTTATCCACTCCATACATAGCTACCCAGCGTTTACCGTTGGCACGATAACTGGTACACCAGAGGTATGTCCTTCTCGGTCCTCTCGTACTAAAGAAGGCTCCTCTCAATATTCTAACGCCTACACCGGATATGGACCGAACTGTCTCACGACGTTCTGAACCCAGCTCGCGTACCGCTTTCATGGGCGAACAGCCCAACCCTTGGGACGTACTACCGCCCCAGGATGCGATGAGCCGACATCGAGGTGCCAAACCTCCCCGTCGATGTGAACTCTTGGGGGAGATCAGCCTGTTATCCCTAGAGTAACTTTTATCCGTTGAGTGACGGCCTTTCCACTCAGTACCGTCAGATCACTAAGACCGACTTTCGTCCCTGCTCGACTTGTAGGTCTCACAGTCAAGCTTCCTTATGCCTTTACACTCTAGATACGATTTCTACCCGTTCAGAGGAAACCTTTGTACGCCTCCGTTACCATTTGGGAGGCGACCGCCCCAGTCAAACTGCCCGCCTGAAACTGTTCTTTGACCAGATAATGATTCAAAGTTAGAAATCTAACATTACAAGAGTGGTATCTCACTGATGGCTCCAATAATCCCGCAAGATTATAATCAACACCTCCCACCTATACTGCGCGAATAAAGTCCAATTTCAATTTCAAGTTACAGTAAAGCTTCATAGGGTCTTTCTGTCCTGGTGCAGGTAGTCCGCATCTTCACAGACAAGTCTATTTCACCGAGCCCCTCTCCGAGACAGTATCCAAATCATTACGCCTTTCGTGCGGGTCGGAACTTACCCGACAAGGAATTTCGCTACCTTAGGACCGTTATAGTTACGGCCGCCGTTCACCAGGGCTTCAGTTACCAGCTTCGCTAATGCTAACCGACTTCTTTAACCTTCTGGCACTGGGCAGGCGTCAGCCCCC